AAGATAGACCATAAAGTCAAGGGAATGGTTGGCTAATTGCTTTATATAGACCCTTTCCGAGTGAAAGCACAAATCAAAATAACTTTCAAAAAAAATGACAAGGTAATATTTCCAGTTATTCAGGAAAGGAGATGTACCCTTCGAAAACAGAATAGACTTTCCTTGATACCTAACATAATGCATGACAGGATCTTTGAACAACCATAGATTAGTCCGAAAGTCCTTAACAAAAGTTTCGGTATAGCTTTCGCCCTTTCTTTTTACATAGAAATAGATTCGCTCAAGAAGGTCTCCAAAGGATATTGACCGTAAAGGATAAAGGTTATGGAGAAAAATGAAAATGGATTCGTATTCACATACATAAGAATTATATAAGAAGACGAATAATCTTTGATTTCTTTTTGTTAAAAGAGCAAAGCTGGGATTCTTTGTAACACTTAAATTATTCCAATTCCAATATTCGTGGAAAAAGAATCGTAATAAATGCAAAGAAGTAGCATCTTTTACCCAACAGCGAAGGGTTTGAACCAAGATTTCCAGATGAATCGGATGGGGTATTCGTATATCTAACACAGAATGAAAATGTGAAAAATTGTCCTCTAAGAAAGGAAATATTGAATGAATTGATCGTAAACTTTGAGATTTTAATATACCCTTCTGTTCTTCATAAGGTATTAATCGTATAGAAAAAGGGATTTCTACAATAAACGAAAATACCTCGGATATCATTTGAGAATAAAAATTCTTGTTGCGCCAAAAAGGGGGATTTTTTTTTAAATCATTAGCAGAAATAAAAAAAGGATTCCGTCGACCCATTTGATTAATTAAACGTTTTACAATCAGGAAACTGGATTTATTGTCATAACCTGGATTTTCCAACAAAATCGATCGATTTAAACCATGATCATGAGCAAGTGCATAAATATACTCCTGAAAGCTAAGCGGATATAGAAAGTCTTGCTGTTGAGATCTATCAAACTGTGAATATCGTCGCATTTTCTCCGTTTGAAAGTATATTTGAATCAAAGGTAGAAGATTTGAGGTTATCAAACGATACATAGTGCAATACAGACAAAACAAGATATTCTAGTAACAATAGATACCCTGGACACAAGTAAACCTATCAATGAATTCCCTATCCTCTCGTTTTTCCATTTTTCTTCGATCTTATAGGATAACAAGATGGCTAGAAATCCTTTCTTTTTTCAAACTAATTGCTCTTTTGATTTTGGAAAAACCTTCTTTATCAATATACTGGTTCTTATACACACACACATCTCCATTTTATAATGGAGAACTACAATAGTTAGGATTCATTGAAAAATCGAGAATTTACCCATGGGTAAAAAACTCCTCCCCACATCGGTACTAATATTTTTTTAACGTCTAATTAGATCAGGACCTAATTCAAATTCAAAATAGAAACTCGTTGCTTTGTCTTTCTTTATAATTAATTGAAACTGCAGGGCCCTATCCATTTATTAACCCGACCCAACTTTATTTTGTTCCATTCCACCAATACCTCGAACACCCATCCGGCAAGAATGAAATATTATTCGAAATCTCCATCAATACGACATGCTGCTGTTTCCATTCATACCCTTTCAGGATCAGTCGTGGTCTTCCAAACTTTACCGATGGTATGGACGAATTCCTTGCTTCATCAATAATGTGTAAAAAATACTAGCCGCACTTAAAAGCCGAGTACTCTGCCGTTGAGTTAGCAACCCAAAGAGAAAAAATCTATAAGAATTCGATAATGGGTAAATAATAAAAAGGAGTATAGATACAATCTGAATAAAAATAAATTTAACAAAGAGATTCAAAAAAAGCAATTAAATCCTTGAACTAACAAACAAACCGCAAAAACATACTTTGTATTATATTAATACACATTAATTCGAAAGAAAAAAATAAATAAAAATACAAGAAATTATCAGATAAAATTAGATAAAAAAATAAAAAGATAGTAAATAGTAAAATGAAAAAATTTAATTTATAGGCGAATGTTCTGTTATCGACCTTTTCAATCAAACAAAAGAAGCTTTCGTATCACCCATGGATCAAAGAATCCACCATTTGAATGAAATGAAGTAAAAAACAAACTCATATGACGGAAATAAATAGATCCAACTTGACTTATCACGATGAATTATATTTGTTCAATACACTGTTGTCAATAGAAAAGAATAGGACGGGAACTCAAAAGAATTCAATTGAATTTCACCCCTTTTATTTTATATCTTAGTGAAATTGAAAAAAAACTGGAAAGGTTGTGTTGGCTCGATAAAGCCCATATCTAATTCTATTCTTCTATTCTATATACATAGAACATGCAGGTAATAAAAAATAAAAAAGCGCGGATTGAGTGAATACATAATATATTGACGAAGTAAACGAAGCAAACTTGATCCTTTATTTAATTTTTAATTTACTAGTAAGGTTCCCATACATTTGGATGCCATTGAATGGGAATGTGCCAATTTTCTAGCATCCATAAACTAAAAAAATAATAAGTAAAGGTTAGCAAAAGTTAGTTATAGGTATATACAAGTATTACTTTTGAATTGGAAATTTGCTCAATTGGGATCCCTTCAATTTATATAGATTTACATTAACATTAACCCTAGATTCTTGTTCCGAGAAAAAAATGAATACTTTCTACTCGAGAAATAAAAGATGGTGGATAGAAGAAGGAATGCACAGCGGATCGTGTCCTTCAAGTCGCACGTTGCTTTCTACCACATCGTTTCAAACGAAGTTTTACTATAACATTAACATTTTTCTAATTTGGAACCAGTATGGAATTGATTCAATTAGGGAATCATGAATAGTCATTGGTTCAATTTATGAATATTTATGAATAAAGGATATGCTCTGGGACGGAAGGATTCGAACCTCCGAATAGCGGGACCAAAACCCGTTGCCTTACCACTTGGCCACGCCCCATTTATATTTCTATTCGACACGAAGAATCAATAATATTAATATTGATTTTTTGTCAACTCCAAGTACAAGATAAATAGCTATAAAGTAGATTAAATTGTTATTAATATTTTAATACGTGTAAATAGAGAATGTAACTTAATTTATTGATCATTAGATAGAATTCAATTAAGATATTGTATGAAAAGTATGATTTCTTCTATTCTCTTTTGAGAATTGGAGGACTTTTGATTGGGCGGATTCAAAAAGAAAAGAGGGACTCTTTGTCTCCATTTATTTTCCCTTTTCCTTTTATATTTATATATTTTTATTTATATTATATAAATAACTCAATCAAAATGGAATTATCTAACAGAACAAAACGTCTGCTATGCTTAATATTTGTAGTTTGATAGGGATCTGTCATTATCCCTTTTTTTCATATTCAAGTAGCTTTTTCTTCGGAAAATTGCCCGAGGCCTATTCTTTTTTGAATCCAATCGTAGATATTATGCCCGTCATACCTGTGCTATTTTTTCTCTTAGCTTTTGTTTGGCAAGCTGCTGTAAGTTTTCGATAATTTAATTTTAAAATGATAAAATGACTGCTTTACTTTAGTTGATAATAAATTCTAACAATTGATCGGATCTAAAAGATATTTAGATTTTGGTTAATGGAAAACTCTTTTTCAAAATGAATTTCTGAAAATATTTTTCTATTTCGAATTTGGTTATTGGTATTCACAGAGGATATGCGGTAGAAAACTGTAGAACCTATTCTATTTTTTTTTTCGAAAAAAAATTATTTTGGAGATTTTAGAATGCTTACTCTCAAACTCTTCGTTTACACAGTAGTGATATTTTTTGTTTCTCTCTTCATCTTTGGATTCCTATCTAATGATCCAGGACGTAATCCTGGGCGTGAAGAATAAAAGGTATCTTTTTTTACATTTTTTGAAGATTTTTTTATGTTTAACTAGGAACAGAAAGTATTTTGACAATTTGGAAAAAACTAAAGTCATCAACGGAAGAGGAAAGAGAGGGATTCGAACCCTCGGTACGAATAACTCGTACAACAGATTAGCAATCCGTCGCTTTAGTCCACTCAGCCATCTCTCCCAATTGAAGACGCTGTTAAATTACACAAAAAGTAAGGAATATTTATTATATAGATTATATAGATATGTACACTTTTTAACATTAACAGCAATTTTATTTCGTTAAAAAAAGTTAAATAAAAAAGGGGCTGTAAAGTGTCAACAAAACAAAAAAAAAGAATTATCCCTTTTTGATCTTGTTCAAAGGACCCGTCTTTTTTTTATTTTATTACCACGGCCCGGCCTGTTCAGCCCCTAACCGGGCCTTCTTTGTTCAAAGAAAACCAACTTTCATTTTATTAAATTAAATAGATTCTAGAGAAATAAGAATGGTTTATCTGATTGGAAAACAGCTTAGTATTCTATAAAATCAGAAAATTAGAAAGCGGAATACAAAATCTTCATATGAAAACAAAAAAGATCAAAACTAGAATTTTGATTCTTTTGCGAGGATACTAACTTTAGTAATTTACTATTATTCTGTCCAATTTCCCTGTTCGACAAAAGGTCCGGTTGTATACAATAATCACACTGTAGCGGGTATAGTTTAGTGGTAAAAGTGTGATTCGTTTTTCTAACCCTAATAGTTAAAGGATCTTTGCTTTCAGTTTGATTCCTATTCCGATTAAAAACTTTATTTCCTAAAATAGAAAGGATTTTATCCTGTCTCTCTCAATCACATATTCGAGAAAAAATAAAAATTATCGTGATTTTGATCCAATAGTCACTTATAAAGTGAGAAATTTGATTATGAAATTACGAAACATAATTTTGAATTGAACTAATATTTCAAATTTAATGAGTATAAAGGTCCATGGATGAAGATAAAAAGAAGGTTTCTAATCGTAACTAAATCTTCCATTTTTTATTTGTAGAGAAGAAATGGAATCAAAATAGCTATTAAATGGTGACTTTGGTTTACTAGAGACATCAACCTATTGTTAGCTCGGTAGAAACAAAAAACCTTTCGATCTTTTAA